ATGGCAAAAAATTCATTCATCTCGGTTATTTCGCAAGAAGAAAAAGAAGAAAAACGGGGATCTGTGGAATTTCAAATACGCAGCCTCACCAATAGGATACGAAAACTTTCTTCACATTTGGAATTGCACAGAAAAGACTATTTATCTCAGAGAGGCCTACGTAAAATTTTGGGAAAACGCCAACGGCTGCTATCTTATTTGTCAAAGAAAAATAGAATATGTTATAAAGAATTAATTAATCAGTTGGATATTCGGGAATCAAAAACTCGCTAATTTGAAAAAGCAGTTTGTTTTGAATTATTTGATTTATTAGTTATTAGATCTTGAATTTTAATGAACTTATTTTAGTTTTCAGCAATTCATGAAAGACTGAATCGAGGAAAAACCTATGAATATACCAGCTACAAGAAATGACCTCATGGTAGTAAATATGGGACCCCACCACCCATCAATGCATGGTGTTCTTCGACTCATCGTTACTCTAGATGGTGAAGATGTGATTGACTGTGAACCAATATTGGGCTATTTACACCGAGGGATGGAAAAAATTGCGGAAAACCGAACAATTATACAATATCTGCCTTATGTAACGCGTTGGGATTATTTAGCTACTATGTTCACAGAAGCAATAACCGTAAATGGCCCGGAACAGTTGGGAAATATTCAAGTGCCTAAAAGAGCCAGCTATATCAGAGTAATTATGTTGGAGTTGAGTCGTATAGCTTCTCATCTGCTATGGCTCGGTCCTTTTATGGCAGATATTGGTGCACAGACGCCTTTTTTCTATATTTTCCGAGAAAGGGAATTAATATATGATCTATTCGAAGCTGCCACCGGTATGAGAATGATGCATAATTTTTTTCGTATCGGAGGAGTGGCTGCTGATCTACCTCATGGCTGGATAGATAAATGTTTGGATTTTTGCGATTATTTTTTAACAGGAATCGCTGAATATCAAAAACTTATTACACGGAATCCTATTTTTTTAGAACGAGTTGAAGGAGTAGGCATTATTGGTACAGAGGAAGTAATAAATTGGGGTTTATCAGGACCAATGCTCCGGGCTTCCGGAACACAATGGGATCTTCGGAAAGTTGATCATTATGAGTGTTACGACGAATTTGATTGGGAAGTACAGTGGCAAAAAGAAGGAGATTCGTTAGCTCGTTACCTAGTCCGAATAGGTGAAATGACAGAATCCATAAAAATTATTCAACAGGCTCTGGAAGGAATTCCGGGAGGGCCATATGAGAATTTAGAAATCCGATACTTTGATAGAGAAAAGAATCCCCAATGGAATGATTTTGAATATCGATTTATTAGTAAAAAACCTTCTCCTACATTTGAATTACCGAAACAAGAACTCTATGTGAGAGTCGAAGCCCCAAAAGGAGAATTGGGAATTTTTCTGATAGGGGATCAGAGTGGTTTTCCTTGGAGATGGAAAATTCGCCCACCGGGTTTTATCAATTTGCAAATTCTTCCTCAGTTAGTTAAAAGAATGAAATTGGCTGATATTATGACGATACTAGGTAGTATAGATATCATTATGGGAGAAGTTGATCGTTGAAATGATAATTGATATGACAGAAATACAAGATATCAACTCTTTTTCTAGATTGGAGTTTTTAAAAGAGGTCTATGGAATTATATGGTTCCTTATTCCGATTTTGACTCTTGTATTGGGAATCACAATAGGTGTACTGGTAATTGTATGGTTAGAAAGAGAAATATCCGCAGGGCTACAGCAACGTATTGGACCTGAATACGCCGGTCCTTTGGGAGTTCTCCAAGCTCTAGCAGATGGGACAAAACTTCTTTTCAAAGAAAATCTTCTTCCATCGAGAGGAGATACTCGTTTATTCAGTATCGGACCATCCATAGCAGTCATATCAATTTTAGTAAGTTATTCAGTAGTTCCTTTTGGCTATCACCTTGTTTTAGCGGATCTCAATATCGGTGTTTTTTTATGGATTGCCATTTCCAGTATTGCTCCTATTGGACTTCTTATGTCAGGATACGGGTCAAATAATAAATATTCCTTTTTAGGTGGTCTACGAGCTGCTGCTCAATCAATTAGTTATGAAATACCATTAACTTTATGTGTGTTATCAATATCTCTACGTGTGATTCGTTGAGACATCAATTTTTCTCTATTTCTTCCTATATATTATTTTCTTTCTAGGAAAGGGGGTAGAATGAATTGAGTAGATATCTTCATTTTTTATTCATTATTCGTATTGATGAACTAAATCAGATAGTTGTATGAGTGAAAGAAAACAGCTTTTATATAAATTCGCAGTAAAGATATTGAGTCTCATTTTCTATGTATAAGAGTTAGAGAGTTGAGCGGAAATAAACAGAAGCAGAAGATACCGTTTATCCCAAGATAGGTTGATTAGTCATCCTGACTTGAAGCGGGCTCAAAAGATCAACCGTATTGAGTTTTCACTATCGTTTGTATGTATTTTCATATATGTATTACCATATTTCATACATGTATTACCATAAAGGGCGATTGAACAAAAACGAGTGGATAGGTAGAAACACCAAGATACGCAAAGGATTAGTAATGGAGATTATGTAAATTATCCAAAAGTAGACATTTCTACATAATACACAAAGAATACTAATTGGGGCTTTAAATTTGTAGAAGTGATCAGGCAGTACTCCCCACGATTCCGATCCAGAGTATGCTCCTATACGCCGATTAAATAAATGACTATTGGGAACGAAATAATCCTTTTTTTTTTGTAAGTCCCCCTTTTTCAGAAACAGAAAGAAGAATAGGAACGAAAAAATCGAAAGGAATACAAAAGAATAAAAAAGATCTTTTTTATTCTTTTTTTCCTATATCCATATTTATATCGATACAATTCGTGTCATAATTGATGGATTAATGTAATGTATAATTATTTTTCGTAAGTGAAAACGATGGGTTATTTATTTTTTTACAAGGAGTATTTTATTGAAGAATCAAGTTATTACTCAACAAAGAAAAAATTAAATGATTATGTAAATTTTTAAAGAAAGGATGAGATCAATTCAGAAGTACTTTTTTTGCGTATTCTTTATTATTAATTATTAATATTAATTTTTTTTTTAAGAATTATTAAAACATAACAGACAGAATTCGATTGGTCTAATTTTGGACCGTATGATAGATTTTAATCTTATCTATCTTATAACTAAGCAGCTCAAGATAAAACGGCCCGGTCCTTAGATTTTTTTATGGCCCTTAAGGAGCCGTATGAGGTGAAAATCTCATGTACGGTTTTGGAATAGCGATGGAAACAGTGATGGTACCACCGACTATGATTATCTAATAGTTCAAGTACAGTTGATATAGTTGAGGCGCAATCAAAATATGGTTTTTGGGGATGGAATTTGTGGCGTCAACCTATAGGGTTTATCGTTTTTCTAATTTCTTCCCTAGCAGAATGTGAGAGATTACCTTTTGATTTACCAGAAGCGGAAGAAGAATTAGTAGCAGGTTATCAAACCGAATATTCAGGGATCAAATTTGGTTTATTTTACGTTGCTTCCTATCTAAACCTATTAGTTTCGTCATTATTTGTAACAGTTCTTTACTTGGGCGGTTGGAATATCTCTATTCCGTATATATTTGTTTCGGATCTTTTTGAAATAAATCAACGATATGGAGTTTTGGGGGCGACAATTGGTATCTTTATTACATTAGCTAAAACTTATTTGTTTTTGTTCATTCCTATCGCAACAAGATGGACTTTACCTAGGCTAAGAATGGACCAACTGTTGAATCTTGGATGGAAATTTCTTTTACCTATTTCTCTCGGTAATCTATTATTAACAACTTCTTTCCAACTCTTTTCACTGTAAAGGAATATGATATTCACAACTTGGCTTAAACAAGAGAAATAAACAAACATCAAATTATTCATATATATTCACGATATGTTCCCTATGGTAACTGGGTTCATGAATTATGGTCAACAAACAGTACGAGCTGCAAGGTACATTGGTCAAAGTTTCATGATTACTTTATCCCACGCAAATCGTTTACCTGTAACTATTCAATATCCTTATGAAAAATTAATAACCGCGGAGCGTTTCCGCGGTCGAATCCATTTTGAATTTGATAAATGTATTGCTTGTGAAGTATGTGTTCGTGTATGTCCTATAGATCTACCCGTCGTCGATTGGAAATTGGAAACTGATATTCGCAAGAAACGGTTGCTTAATTACAGTATTGATTTTGGAATCTGTATATTTTGTGGTAACTGCGTTGAGTATTGTCCAACAAATTGTTTATCAATGACTGAAGAATATGAACTTTCTACTTATGATCGTCACGAATTAAATTATAATCAAATTGCTTTGGGGCGTTTACCAATATCAGTAATTGACGATTATACAATTCGAACAATTTTGAATTCTCCTCAAATAAAAAAGAAGTAAATCCCTTGATTAAAGAAAAATTTCGAATTACTAAGTACTAAGGTTTCTTTTGTTTGGTCACGCCCTACAAATCCCAACTATTCATTAGTTGGGAATAATAACGTCTTAATTTTGATTGAAAATCGAGTAATATATATAATTATTTCGAAATATAGTTTCTGATTGTAATTACTCTTTGAGATCAAGAATTAAATTAGTCCAATATCTGTACCCACATTAAGTCACATCCCTGAGGATTTCATTCAATTAGGAATTGATTATAAATCATAAAAAATTTTTTCTGGTCGAGTCTCAATAAGGTCATGAAAAACATTTCGATTTTTATCTCTTTTTTTACATATAATGGATTTGCCTGGACCAATACATGATTTTCTTTTAGTCTTTCTGGGATCGGGTCTTATATTAGGAGGTATAGGAGTAGTATTACTTACCAACCCAATTTATTCTGCTTTTTCATTGGGACTCGTCCTTGTTTGTATATCCTTATTCTATATTCTATTAAACTCTTATTTTGTAGCTGCTGCACAACTCCTTATTTACGTGGGAGCTATAAATGTTTTAATCATATTTGCTGTGATGTTCATGAATGGTTCAGAATATTACAAAGATTTGAATCTTTGGACCGTTGGGGATGGCGTTACTTTACTGGTTTGTACAAGTATTTTTGTTTTACTAATGAGTACTATTACGGATACGTCATGGTACGGGATTATTTGGACTACAAGATCAAACCAGATTATAGAGCAAGATTTGATAAGTAATAGTCAACAAATTGGAATTCATTTATCAACAGATTTCTTTCTTCCCTTTGAATTCATTTCAATAATTCTTCTAGCCGCTTTGATAGGTGCAATCGCTGTGGCGCGCCAGTAATAACTCTTAAATCTATAGAATTGGCAACAGCAATCCAAATGAAACTGCATTCTGTGTTATCACATCTATTTCTCTTCAATTCTAATTAAAGATTGTTTATGTCGAAAATATAAATTATTTTAGTCGATCTATTACCAATCTATTTATTTGTTCCGTACTTTTTAGATTCTAGTCAATTGAATCCGTTGAACTGTTGTTCATATTATATTGAAATGAATCAAAATTTAATTGATAAGGAGTTGGTCAATGATGCTCGAACATGTACTTGTTTTGAGTGCCTACTTATTTTCTATCGGTATCTATGGATTGATCACAAGCCGCAATATGGTTAGAGCCCTTATGTGTCTTGAACTTATACTGAATGCAGTTAATATAAATTTTGTAACATTTTCTGATTTTTTTGATAGTCGCCAATTAAAAGGCAATATTTTTTCAATCTTTGTTATAGCTATTGCCGCCGCTGAAGCAGCTATTGGACCTGCTATTGTTTCGTCAATTTATCGTAACAGAAAATCAACTCGGATTAATCAATCGAATTTGTTGAATAAGTAGTATTAATCATATAAATTAGAATATTCATAAATCCGAATTAGCATGTATTATGCATAATGTATGATCGTGTTTGCGAAAAAGTAAGAAATCAAAGTATCTTGGCTCCCTTACATGAGTCGGTCCAGAAGTAGATTGATTAAAAAAATTCTGGTAAATCATTGATTCATCTGGTGTCTAAATATATGATTCATTTATAAATTTACTAGATCGAAAATTTAGGATGTTTAAAAAATTTATAGATCCAATGTCACATTCAGTAAAGATTTATGATACGTGTATAGGATGTACTCAATGTGTCCGAGCTTGCCCCACGGATGTATTAGAAATGATACCTTGGGACGGGTGTAAAGCTAAGCAAATTGCTTCTGCTCCAAGAACAGAGGACTGTGTCGGTTGTAAAAGATGTGAATCCGCCTGTCCAACGGATTTCTTGAGTGTTCGAGTTTATTTATGGCATGAAACAACTCGAAGTATGGGGCTAGCTTATTGATACGTTTCAGAAAACCTTACTTGAATATATTTAATTTTTTTTTTACCAACAAAAACCCGCGCTCCAAAATATATTATTTTGAGCGCGGGTTTTTCTGGTCCAAGTGTATCTTGTTTTTACCACGAATGATTTTCCTTGGTTAACGACAGTTGTAGTTTTGCCAATATCTGCGGGTTCTTTAATTTTCTTTCTCCCTCATAGAGGGAATAAGGTAATTAGGTGGTATACTATTTGTATATGCATAATCGAACTCCTTCTAATAACCTATACATTTGGGTATCATTTCCAATTGGACGATCCATTAATCCAACTGACAGAGAATTATAAATGGATCCATTTTTTTGATTTTTACTGGAGATTGGGAATAGATGGAATTTCTATAGGACCTATTTTACTGACAGGATTTATCACTACTTTAGCTACTTTAGCGGCCCGGCCGGTTACTCGAGATTCCCGATTATTCCATTTCCTGATGTTAGCAATGTATAGCGGTCAAATAGGACCATTTTCTTCTCAAGACCTTTTACTTTTTTTCATCATGTGGGAGTTAGAATTAATTCCCGTTTATCTACTTCTATCCATGTGGGGCGGAAAGAAACGTTTGTATTCAGCTACAAAATTTATTTTGTACACTGCGGGAGCTTCTGTTTTTTTATTAATAGGAGTTCTGGGTATTGGTTTATATGGTTCTAATGAACCAACATTAAATTTTGAAACATCAGTTAATCAATCGTATCCTGTAGCACTGGAAATAATTTTTTATATTGGATTTTTTATTGCTTTTGCTGTCAAATCGCCGATTATACCCTTACATACATGGTTACCAGACACCCATGGGGAGGCACATTACAGTACTTGTATGCTTCTAGCCGGAATATTATTAAAAATGGGAGCGTATGGAGTGGTTCGGATAAATATGCAATTATTACCTCATGCTCATTCTATCTT